CTAAGAACCGCACTCAGCGAGTGAACTAGGTTTTGGTATTCCTTCTCGAGCTTCTATTTCTTCCGTTAAAGGAGATTCGGGAACAGATGGAATAGGAAGACGTGTTTCCAGAACGAACAAGATACGGGTTGAGAAGGGGGAGTTAGCAAAGTTAGACAAGATTGGAATGGGCATAGGAACATGTATTGATGTACCAGATCGGCTAATGCTCCCAGGTTGATGCGATGTATTCCACCAGTTGACTGGAGACTTTATTATTGGTATATCGATCGGTCCAGCACGGATTGAAATAGGAGCCGGTTCGACAGGAAGCTTTTGAAAACGCAGTGCACCCAGGTAAATAGGGAACGAGATGAATACAGAGGTTAAACGAGCATCCCACACCCAAAAGGTGCCCCACATAGGTCTTCCCCGAAACCCCCCAGTCACTAAGGTAAACAACGTAGAAAAAGCACCAATTTCTGTACCGGTTCCGGAAGAGCGAAGAAAAAGGGGATGTTTTGTTAATAGGAACAAGGAACTGTTTATAGCCGTTGCGATATAAACTAGTATACTCATCCGAGCCGCAGGAACATGTACATACGGAATACGAGAATTTCCACCTTGTTGAAGATCTGGTGGTGCTACCCGAAGACTTAAATGAATAGCCATCACTGTTAAGAACAACCGAGATCCAATGATAATTTGCGCGTAGCTTCTGGTCTTTGACATAAAGAAAGAAGGTTGTAATAACGAAACGGACATGTTCCAATTTGGTCCTAGCTAGTGGAACAAGAAAGACATGGATGTATATTCAATCCGCAATCAAAGGATTTCGCATGCTTAAAAAAAAGAATTCCCCTTGCTTTGTTTTCGCTCCGCTCGTGCGTGGCACTCCTTGCTTGCGGAGCGGCATACCGGAAAAAGAAGGATTGACTTTCCATATGGTTGTCAGCCCGTCACCGGACTACGAAAAAGGAGTCTAAGCCTTTCTCTCTCGGTAGTTTGGCTTACTTCCTCCACTCCCCCGACTGAAGAATCTGACTGAATGAGGAAGAGCTCTTTATGTGGTCTCACTTTACCACCATCTGAAATGCGCGAAACTTCGATTGGTGAAAGCCAGTCCATGAAGATTCTCCCTTTTCTTACGTGCAATTCCCCTCTTTCGGTAAGCATCCAGTATCTCAGCAAATGAACATTTCTCTAAGCTTATCCTGTAGCTTATACGTCGTTTGAAAGCTGCTCCAAGGATCCAACGAATAGCTAAGGTTTGTTGACGATCCCTGGCTACAATCCCAGGGACATCATAAATAGTACCTGCGACTCCTACTTTTTCCACTTCGCATATGGGCTTTATATGCTCTACGGCGTCAACCATAAGTTTGATTACATCGCGTTCAGTTCGAGCTGGGCGATGAAAAGTTTGATAAACAATAGCACGAACTCTCGTTCTTTTACCTTCTTTCATGCGAAAGTTGATCAACTTCTTGATCAATTGTTTTTGCTCACCATCCAAGCCCCCCATATAGCTGAAAATTTCCGAGCAATTGGAAGCCGCTTTAATAGAATGGATTGTCATTTTTTTTGTTTTCCTTTCTCGAGTTGGCTCCTCCTCCTCCTTCTCCTTTAGGATAGGATCGTCGTTGGTCCTTATATATATAAGAAGATAAGAAATGAATTCTCTCTTTATTTATTCAAATTTGGGTGACGCTACGAAAGCAAGGCTTTCTTTCCTGTCCGGTCAGTGAGCCCCCTTCTCGTCCAACATCACATCTCTCTCCAGGCAGAGGTGATCCTCAACTTCTGATACATTAGTCTATTGATCCCTCATTCGACTGATCAGGGCCACGGATATTGAATGACCCGGCTATTAGTTTCAGCTGCACGATTAGATAAGCTCTTTCGTTCGGGATTAACCAACCGACTTCAAGATTGCCGGGTGAACAAGGTTTCCTCGCTCATTGGATTGAAGCCAACAACCTTCCCTTCTTTCTTAGAGCCGACCAGCAAAGCAGTAGAGGCCGGCACCTAAAAGATTGGACCAGAGCCCGCCCTTACCTTAAATTAGGTTTCCTACTGATTCCTACAGGGATGGATGAAAGCCATTGGTTGAAGATGGCATAACATATTTTCGTCGAATGAAGGAACCAACCGTCCGTTGATTTGGACTCCCGCCCGCTCGCTAGTGTTTAAAGCGGTTCGTACCTGGATGCTCGAGTAAGGGGAGAGAGCCTTGTGAACAGCAGCTGACACGGATCAGATGCCGTACGTGAGTGCCCGGGACAACCCCCCACCCAGAAACAGAGGCCACTACTGAACCTCCAGTCTTCCTCGAAGAAGCGGCCAATGCCATTTTGATATTAGACTGTTCTCGCATTCAATCTTTTAGGGAAAATCACCGCAACTTGGACAACTCCGGACACTACATTTTTCTGTGTGAGGGATTGGGTCGGGATTTGAATCAAAACTCTATTTTTGGGTCAAGGGAATCGGGCCCGGGCTTCGCCCGAAGCATGCTACGGGATGAGCCTTGTCTACGAAGCAAGTTCAGTCAGCGCATAAATAGGCCGCGAGTGTAGTTGACTAGTAGTACCATTAGCCTAAACGCTCCGTATCCTTCGCGGCCGCCAATAGTTCTAATTCCTTCGCTATTGGAACTATGACTCCCGTCCCTAAACTACGCTCGCTGCCTCCCGGGTCTCGTCTCAAGCTGTGGTATAGACGGAGTTTCCTGTCTCCCGCCACAAATCCAGAAAAGGCTTTATAGTGTCCCTAATTGAATGACTTGAAACACTTCTCCGTAAGAAGCACTCTTGGATTGGCTGCTTACACACCTACTCCTAGTCTAGTCTTGACCTGGGCTTTCTTCTTAAAGCCTTGAGCCGGGTATGAACTCGATTGTTGGTCGGATCTTGCTGGGTATTCCCACTTTGCTCGGATGGCGCCTTTGATTAGGACTTTTCCGCATTTCATCTCAAAGAGGATCTAAGCTAACTAAGCTAAACAGTGCTTTTCTCTTCCTAAACCTAAAGAGTCAAAGTCAAGCATTCCTTCAGGGCTTAGCTTAGGCCCCTTCCTAATCTAATGCCATGCCCAACAACAAGGGAGTACGGCGTAGCCCCAGTGCATGTCCGGATGGAAGTGCGGTATGCCAAACGTGCATATGGCAGCATCTCATGCCATTCTGGTGGTCATCTTCTCTATGACCCCTTTGATGTTCTTGTTCGCTGCTTCAACTGCTCCGTTCATCTGAGGACGGTAAGCTGTAGAGTTCAGGTGCTTGATCTTGAAGCTCTTTCATTTTTGATTCTTACGTCGATTACTAGCGTTGATTATCAGACTAGTAATCTACGCTAGTAAGAACCTAACAGAGTCCATTAAGAAGAGGAGAGGACAGGTAAATGCCCTATTTTGATGAAGGAGAAACTTGCTATATTATTTTGTTTTAAGCCATGAAAATGGGATAGATAGAAGGATATAGATCACTACTGCCAGTGGACGGATTTGACACCCAGGATATAGCAGTTACAAGCACTAAATTGTTAAATGGGTGAAAGCCCTTTTTTGCAGAGCTGTCATCTTACCCTCTTCCTAAGATCGAGTGGTTTGACACTCCCTTCTTACAGGGAGGGAGTGGTTGGCCCTGATACCGTGTTGGTGGCTTCGGATTGGATTGATAGACCTGTGTGTGACTTGTCTCGCTCGAAATCCAACCTCTGCGTGTGTGGTTATCCCGGCAATCGTTTAAGGGGAGCCGTGCGGGTGACTTCTCTTTCCGTATCAGTATGTCACTCCTTTTTCTTCACCCTTTTGTTTTGGTTCGAGATCTGTGGTCGAGTTGCTAGAAAGGATCGCTCTTCGCAGGTGCAGGAACTAAATTCCCCCTCTACCTCTCATTTATCGACCAAGACATAAAATCTTACCAGCCCTTCTTGTTGTTGGTCATTTTCTCTTTCAAGCAAGGGGAAAGCAGAAAAGAAAGTTTTCTCTCAGCTCTCTCACGTGATTCTATTCTTAAGAGGCCTTACCCTCCCAGTGCTTAACTGCACTGAATGAGATAGCTGCAGCCGTTCTCCAAGATGTATGCTCAAGCGAAGACAACCTTGCGCTACCCCCAAACCATGCTGGAGACGAGGGGTCAGTAGTCGTTATAGCCCACTCATCGAAGAAGAAGCTACATCACGAGCTAAGGGCGAATACCAGCTAACGGACTTCAAACCCACCAATTGTATGCAAGCCGAATCAAAGGACTGAAAGAACCAATGGTCCCGGCTGGCAGCGCAGCGTATTGCTTTCAAAGATTTCCTCGCAGATGAGACGGCACTCCTTTGGATAGAGGTACTTGTGATTGTTCAGTTGGCAGGTTCACCTTCCAGTAGGAGTCAGCATTGATAGCGCACCTGTTCGTGCTGGCGTGAACAAACTAGAAAGAAGAATGAAAGATCCGCCTTCTCGCTTTCCTCCCTTTCTCCTTCCTTCCGGACTGGCTTATCATAAAGGCCAGTGAAAGGGTTAGGACATAGAAAATTCTATGGCAAGGACGTCTCGATGCGAGTCTCATATGTATATCGAATTGATAGAGAGAGTCTCACACTAACCAACCAACTAAGATGGATTCAACTGGTTGTTTGGGTGCCGAAGATATGCGAGATCGTATGTGGCCTCTTATTGATGCATTGGCTCTACGAGCGAAGTGCCAATGAGCGAAAGCTGCAGCTTCGTATCGACCAGAAATTAGAATAGGATGACGCGGGATGGGAGAAAGAATTGCATTGAATGCGGGCAAACAAATACAATTAAGCATTAAAGTAATACTATTATATGCATTCATTTTGGAAGCTTTAATATTCGACTTCATCGGATGCTTACTACACGTAAGAATCCTATCGACACATCCTAATACCCTTGATCCCACCCGTCAACATGCATTCTTTTTTTCATTCTATAGGCGCTTGGCCGACTTGACACCTTTCTTGTCGGAGTGAACGGGGTTGCCTTGAAGGCGTGTCTGCTCTTTCTCTTGTTTTCTTCCTAGGCCGGCCCCGATGGCGAGTTTGATTAAACTATTGGGAGGGATGACGCTCAAGGGTCAAACGAAAGAAGTTCGATACAGCTTTGCACACATCATCTTTGATGATGATTCCCCTTCAAAAGCAGAAAGCCCACCTACGAAAGAAAGAGGGTGCGTAACTATAAGTATGAGTTCATACCCGGTTACCCCATCGCTTTATGGCTTACAGGAGTAGCTGGCACTGGTCTTGACTCTGAGTCTGTATCCACCCATAGGATAAGACCAATAGACGGAATTAGTTTCAGTATGGCATCGCATCTCTTGTTCTCGAATCCGCATAAGGGCTTAGACGCATCTCTCAGCCAAGACCGCTAATGCCGAATCCAAGACCTCTTGCTGATTCCAAGACCTGGTTCACGCTTGAAAGCCAGAGCTAGTCTTCTTCCCACTGACCACTACTAATAAGAGCTGCCGAACCACTACCTAAAATGAGTTAGTGCCTTCAATATATTACTCTATAAGGGGGGGTTCAATAGCTGCTGATTCTGTAACAGCTTCTTATAGAAGAAGGCGTTCTTGCGGTTATACAGAAGGCATATTAAATGAAAGGTCTTGCAGAGCCTTGTCCATTGATTATTCACGCCCACACATGCCTGCTCTTCGTAGATAGAGAGACCTTTCTCGGCATCCTGCCTTCATCATCGTATAGACACCCGGGAATCCGACATTCTAAGTAAAGAAGGAGATCTATAAACGGCTGGTATGGAGAGCTTTGCTTGCTTCCTGCAAATTGCTCGAACCACGTAACCGCGCCTATTCCCCTAAATAAAGAGAAAAGGGATTCCACGGCTCAAGTTTTTAGCCTAAAAGAAAGCTCAATCAGAAAAGAAAAGTACATTTTCAATCAACTGATGAATGCCGTCAATCCACTTTCAATCAATCGACAACGACATAAGGAAGATACAAGGCAAACGCGTAAAACACTTTGATTGAGAGAGCTAGAGCCCTTCAAGTCCCTATACCCTATATCTGAATCATTCATTCCCGTAGCACAGAGTAGTACGCCACTTCTATCCGTGCTTTCTCACTCTTGTTAGCTACTCGTTAGCTAGCTATGCTCTATGCTCTCTTTCCTAATAAGCCTACTATCTAGAAAGCTCAGTCATTGGAAAAGATAGAGAACTGGAACAAGATGGAAAAGCGGTGGGTAGCCGGGTCTCTATCTCCTACTAGCTAGTTGAGCGAGTCTTAAATGACTGATAAGGAGAAGTGCAACTATGAGAGATGAAGGAAGAAGCATGGGATTCGCGCCCTTCTCAAGTTCCGGATGGCAGCTCTTTCACTGGGTTTCCGAACCATTCTAAGAAAAGGCATTCGCTTGCTGATGCAGCTGATTCAGCCTCTGCTAATGCTTTTGTCTCCGCCCTCTTAAGCAGATGGTACTTCTTCAGTCATGACTAAGGCAGAACTGGTTTAGCACTAGGGCGCGAATCCCTTGCTTGTTCCGTTGCTTGTTCGCTCATCCATTACTTGTTAGCTTGTTCCCGTATTACTTTAATGAGTTGAACTTCTCAAAGAAAAGCATATTTTAGCGAGTTTATCACTATTTTCACAAACGGAGTCTCAACTTCGTTCTTCATCAAATCCTTGACGAGAGTCCAACTATCTATAGGGCTGGGAATCCGCGGCTTGTTTTCCTCAGTTTCAGCTTTAGTGCCCTTTCTTTGAAAGCCATAGGTCCTAGTCGTAATTCCCACTCATTTTAGTTAGACCAGCAAAAGGGCCTAATATCAATCGCTTGCACGTCGCTCTCCTATATATATATGTGTCCCTCGCTATAGGGTAGAAGCTTACTATTGGCCAAGGCAGCACAGTTTCGGGTGCATGTCGATGGTGGCATGAGAGCCCATGGTACAGTGAGTAGGCAAGTTGGTACGTCTTACTGACCTATAAGCCGAGTATCTTGCTCTTGCTCGGTTCAAGCCAGATTATATTCCCTCATCGGAATATGTTCTTTTTACTTACGCTATTTTCGTAGTGGTTGAGCAGAGTTTTTCTGCCCAAAGGTTAAGTGTCTGCTGACCGCCATGTCGTGCCCTTCATGGAGGGCATAGTCCTTTCATACGTCTTTATCTTAATGGCCGTAGAGCTCGCAATCTGGTACCTCTTTCCTAGACTGACCGGTGAAAATAAACGAGGGGTAGTTCGTTCTGATCGCTATGTGCGTCACCCCCGTCGGCTCCTGCGAGTGGGATCTAGTTACTACTGACCGCTAACCAAACTGAAACCGGGGCGAAGCCTATCAAAACAGGGCAGACCCTACCAAAGTTAGTGTGGGCACCCACAGATAAGAAAAGCACTGGAGCGGGAAAGAAGGACGGTGGCCCAGCAGAGATGATTCCATTCCCTGATATCGATCTCTCAAGAGCAGCCTTCCTCTCTATCAATTCCTTTTTCATAAATGAAGGAAATGCTTACTAAACCAGCAACAGCGGAGTAAGCTAAGCTCCCATGTGAAGGACTGCTTTCCCGCAGAGGAATGAATTCGTCTCAAAAGAAATCTCCTCAAAACAGGCACCGTCTTTTTTTTTCTTCATCTGCACCGGAGAACAGGCATCTCATCAGATGGAAAGGATAGCGCAAAACCAGACGTCTTCAGTCTCATGCTCCTAGGTCTGGTATCAATCCCTTTCTTGGCGAAGAATATGAATTCCCGCTTGGGTCACACAGGCTTGAACTGCTCCTCTTCCATTCTGCTCTTGTCCCGAGCGTTTTTAACTACTCTTTCATCTAAAAGAAGCTAGATAGATATGGGTTGTATAGGAGAGTTTCGGGATTTCTACTTGACTGACGAGGCATAGGATTTGTTCCCGTGCGAGCCGGTATTTGTAGTTCCTCGCGGGTAGAAGAGTCATAGCTCCCCAAAGTGGAGTCGAAGATGGCTGCTCCTTGAGGCTTACCAATGCCTTTCAGGTCGGATCCCTCAAACAAAAGACGCTTTCGGTACGGTTACTTGATCCTCTCGTCTATAGCGAGATCTCTATTGACGCTGAAAGGGAACAACCTCCTTTCTTCAGCCTGTGATTCGTAAGCCTTCTTCCACGGATCAGCGGTTACCTCCTTTGCCTCTGGTCCTAGAACAAGCCTTTTGCTTGGTTGGGAAGAATTCATTTCTTTAACCCCGGAGCCGAGTTAATAACTACTTAGTTAGTTAGTGTCTGGAAGTAGCCCCGCCTCTTTGAGGCAGGGCTCAAAAGCGCTATGCTTTTTTTTCTCCTAGCCCACAAACTACCCCCTGGCCACAAAAGATTCGTGAGAAAGGAACAACAAGAATGCTTCCGTTCCGGCTTTAAACCGTTCCCTCTAAAGAACTCAAGCGAGAGGCTTCACTCTGGGAAAGCGAAACGAAGGTCCAATTCGCTTAAAATCCCGTTCAGAACAGACGCCGTCACGCTCAATGCCAGGATATATTGTTGAGTCTCCTCCCTCAACACTTCAAACGGTCCTTCATCCAGTGACCTTGTTCCCGCAACGGAACTTTAGGCACGAGGGTGAAAACAAATGAAATGATGAGAGGCTCACTTTTCAGGTTGCAGGCTCACCTTTCGGGTTGCACTGCCTAGCCCCTCTACACCAGCAAATATCTTGATTATGGCCGGTTCACAAGGGGACAGCTGCAAGCATCGGCACCATACTCGGCTGTTGTGGTCTTTCCTCACAGATGGACACTGGAGCCAGAGCCCTCGATTCGCTCATTTCAACGAAGCGAAGTAAGTTCTTCGCTATTGCAAAGGGGTAACAACCTATCCTTCTTATGTTGTTTGTTTTGAGAGAACTGGGAAATGCCTGGCAAAGCCTTTGGTTCGGCAGGGCCGAAACCGACTGATTAAACGCAAGGAAGTTCTTTTCCAGTTATTAGGCCAGCTGAGGCCATTCTCTCGATTGGCTCAACCGGAGCAGCCGGATCAGGGTTTGACTGACCTCTCGACCCAGGGAAGTCGGGCGGGCCCCCCGGTTACCTAGTTCGCTTAGCCGCATTGATTGCTTGGAAAGAAAAGGAGGGAAAGGATTGCCTAGAGATTGACTACCGATCGGAACTCTTTCTTTTGGGTGGAGTCCCACCCCGTTGATTAAGCTCTTGTGGATCTTTCCCTTTAAGTCGAGCTCTTTAAGTCCTCCTCAAGCGAGGGAGGCTCTGCTTAGAGCCAGCCAACCTTACGAGTGAAACAAAGGCTCTTGGGGCAACCGATGCTTCCGGTGAGGGATGTGATCCAACTAGTGTTGGAGGGGAAGAAACAACAGGGCTGTAAGCCAAGAAGCCAAGCATTCGTTATCCAAATTACAATTTCATGGATCGTCATGATTCCTGTCTCTGCTAGAGCTACTATACGACGGAGCTTCGCCTACTCGCCTTTGGATCTATCCCTTCGTTTCATTTAGTAGCATCATTCGCCGGCTACCGGCATTCTAGTGCCTCAATGGTAGGCATCTACTATTGCTGGGGCCATCCACCGGTATTTTTCATTTATGGAGAGGCGCCCCTTTCTTTTTGGAAGAAGTAGCTTCTTTCTTGAGGGAGCCAGGGCCGCGGGGTCGCATCGTTGCTCTTCGCTTTATCTATCTCCTACTCCCTTCAGGCGAGTAGCCCTTCCCGGGGAACACTTCCTTCTCTCGTCGTTCCACTCTCTATTGATTGCTTTTACTTGACAAGGTAAACTGGTAAGTTCGTTTACCGGGAGCAAGTAGTAAATTCGTTTATTGGTTTTTCTCGAAAACCCAGGCGGTTATCAGTAACATCTCTATAAACGGTGAATTGATGGGCTTTAAATGATAGGGCGGTTGCGAAGGGGTTCTTACACGAGCTCAAGTGAGCAAATGGTTAGGCATTAAACAGAGGTAAGAACAGATCAATCGACATCGCCTGATTACATGAATTCCTGTCTGGAAGCAACTCCCTTGGGAAAGTAGTTGAGTGAACAATAATAGGAGAAGGGGATTCAACCGGTATTGAACCATTCCGCCTCTGCCCTAGCTAAGTCATCTTAAATCAACATCTGTTAGGCGTATAACATAAAAAAGAAAGATTTGGACTCCCATTCTCTTTCGTTTAGCTAAGCAGCTCGCCAATCTTTAGACGGTGACATCACTTCTATTTACCTTGCTTGCCTAGGATCTTCATTCTAAAGAGCCTTGCTTATGGGAATCTGAATAAGCGGCAGGCTGTGACTGGTGAGCTAATGAGCCCTCTTCTGTTTCTGTTAGGATTGGTATGGCCCTTCTCGTTGTTCCCACCCTGGGTGCGTATAACTAAAGACTCTACGGAACAAGGAACAGATACAAAGAACTCTTATCTTCATTTTATCCTAAAAAGCAGCTTATGCCAATCACCTTAAGGCCTACTAAAAACAAAATGAAATCCTTTCGACTAAATGCGAGAAATGAAAGGCACTAATTCATGCAATGTCGTCTGCAGATGGCTAAGTGAACCCTGTTCCAATCTTACGTGTCAATTACAGGGGAAAAGAGCCCCCGGGGCCCTAACCGGTAGATCAGTTATTTCTGCCTTATCAAAGGTTGGGGTCTGCGCATCTACTGACGAGGGATTGGATAGGGGTAAGGAATGACTTCCGATCCCGGATGCTGCGTGTTAAACGCCTTGGATTCCCTCTGAGCTCTCGGCTTACTCCGTTTTTGGGGCGGTTGATTCATAATAAAGTTCAGGAACCGTTGGTCGTAAAGCCCGGATCGGGATATAGGCGCTTAGCATTATCTTTAGTTAGTATTATCTTTGGGTAGGCTTCCCCTTCAGCCCCTTGAATGAAATAGCTTGTCTATCTCGTTATCAAGTCGGGAACTGTAGGATTTCCTCAGTCTGATAGGCTGGATTACAGGCTAGCGATCGAAGTGAAAGGAGCGAAGCCAAGCCACTCGAACGAATGTGAGAGGAGCGAAAGTCAATAGCATATGTTGCCTCTCCGATTGATGCCTACTCTGCTTAAAGGAGTTCGCTTTTCGAGTCTGCCTTAGATGGTTTTGTTGCTTATATTGGATAAGATTATGCGATTGTTTCTGATTAGCACGTTCGAAAGAGATAGGATCAGACTCGGTCTAAACGTCACTTCAGTGCCTTTTGGATATCCCAATTGCAGCCGCTCTTCCTGTCATTGAGGGCGGACCTTTATTAATCAATAGTAGACGGCTTAGCCACGCGAGATAACAGCGCTAAGGGAAGCGTTCCTCATTTCGGAGATGGCTCGTTTTGCGTCTTAGATACCTCCCCGCATGGATTAGGTGATCACACTTGGTCGATCTCTCCTGCCCTTTCTTAGAACGTTTTCTCTTGTGGGGTCTCTCTTGTATAACCAACCGGCACGTCTGACGGTTCCTCCTAGATTGGATAAAGGCCTCTTCTTTAAGCGTACTGTGAATTCCGCCCCGATGCGGCCTTTCTCGCTTTAGCTGGGGATACTGATGCTATCTCAGTCTCGAAGAAGGGTCAAAGATATGTGTGAACCTGGCTTATTCCAAGGTTGTGCTGCTACTGAGCAGCCAAGACAATTCGAGGTAGGGAAAGACCCCACCGGGAACGCCAGCTGGAACTGCGCCTTTGTCGTTTCCTCTATCTGAGTTTGAAACATCCATACCTGTTCCCACCAAAGGAAGTCAACCAAAGGCCTATTTATGATACTATGGTCGCGAAACAACGATAAGGCATAAATCTGAAACTAGGGGCTGCCACCTGTATTTCGATATTTGAGTCGAGAAATAATGGATTGTTGAGGCAATGAGCGAAGGAAGTGGTGCTCACCGGGGTTCCTCCCCAGGTATGAAATATAGTATAAGATGATCGGGATCGGTACAAAAGACCAGAGAGTTGTTGAAAGCCGAAGGCTAGGAGAGACGTTCCCATTCAAGTTGGAGCAGACGAAAGCAACGGGGCCTTTACCTGGCTAAATTCCCTGATTTATGCCCTAATGCATGTCGGAAAAGAACTAGTCCTTCTATCCTGGTGTGGTGAAGCAAACCTGACTGCCTCTTCTTTTAGATAGAATGAGATATTGGCGTCTACGGCCCTTGTATAATCCCCTTCTCGCTATGGCTCTCTAGTGGGATCCCTTTTTATTCTGTGACTCTTCGAGCCAACGCTTGTGGGCTCTCGTCTAGTAGATAAAAGAAAGGATCCGAAGGCAAGTTCTTCCTTTAGCTGTCTTGCTTCTTCCGTTGTTTGTTAGCTTATCCCTTACTTGTTCGCTTATCCGTGGCTTGTTTCTCTCACTTCTTTAACGAGGAGCTCATTACGTTGCTAAAAGACTACTGCTCAGTGGCTGTCTTCACGAGGAGCTACAGAGCAAGTAACTCAACAAGAACAAGAAGCAGCTACTAACTCCAAGACGAAGTCGATCAAAGACCAAAGCCGGAGGCGGAGGGAAGCAAGTCTTTGACCCAAGCCGGGAGTACACCCTGAACTCGGAGCTACAGAGCAAGCCGCTCAACAAGATAACAACGGGAACCTCTGCCTCTGCCTTTGCCAAAGAAGCGCTAAGAGCTCATTTCGTTACCTTTCTCTTCCTGCATGCCTCCGATCCGCTGCAGTACGCATCTAGCTGCAGAGCAAGTAGCTACAAGAACGTTGAACAGGCTTAGTGAAAGAACGAAAAGCCGATATGTACAGGCTTAGTGTGTACTATGTGAGTAGTACTTTGTGTGATATGCTGGCTCATATCTTTTATCCAACCTCTTTCATGCTCATTGTATACTTCATGGCTGGTTTCAAGAGAACAGTTGCTTGCTTCTTCCGCCTTTGACTAGACCAAAGTGAGCTTCTGCTCTTGTTCACTTCGAGTAATCGCCTTCCCTTTTGGCACTCTGGTGGGCTATCTGGGGCCCACTGCACAATCATTTCAATTAGGATCTGCACCAGTAGCTCTCAGCTGCAACTATTCCTTAAGTAGCTCTTTCAGCCCCATTTAGTCTGACTTTATACCCCGTTCACTCGGGAGCCTCAATCACTCACACCGTTCAATCGGTCTCCTCACCTCTCTCACTTAAAGAAGCAAGGGGCTTCGAGTAGTTGCGACTGACAGCTGCTTAAACAGGGGCTAGCGCACTACGGCTTGAAGTAGTGTGCCAGGAGTGGGGGCTACTCTTTGCTCTCCGCTCAAGAAGAAGAAGAACCAATCCTTATTTCCAACAGCTCGTTGCGCCCAAGTGGTGAACCAAATCAAAGACAGCCTGACAGTTGTCCCAGATACCTCCCTTACTCCATAGGCTTCCCGGGAAGGAGCCTGTCGCAGTACCAGTACCAACCTCTGAAAGGCGGTCTCTTCTCTCAGATCCCTATGTTCCCTCCCTCTGAACGGAGTCCGGAACAAGCGTAACGAAGGGCCTTATAAGCGACTATGGAGCTTATGCTAAGGCCTGCAGTGGAGCGATAACGCCCTCCGGTCGGGTAATCCTAATCATGAACGCCTTGTTTTGCCTTAGATGAATCCGCGGCGGGCGAACAAAGCAACGAATTCCAGCTCTCCAACCTTATTCATTTAGGGCGAGCTGGTCCACCCGGCAGTTGGAAACCCCGCTTCCTATCTAATCTAAAAGCATCTTCGGAGCATCTTTCTTCGGACGTTGTGTCAGCATCTAGGAAAGCTTTTCGCATAAGAAAAAAGAGAGCCTCGATCTCCTTCAACTTCAGTAAATCAGCTTGCCTCCTTTTTATTTCACACTTTTCGGAATTGACCTTTTACCCAGGAGTTCTACTGTCGGCCAATGCAGAGGTGGAAGGCTCTCGTCGCTCAGGAAGCTACTACTGATCCCAGACCTGCACCAACAAACAAGGATTTCACTGAAACTTTAGCTCAACAGCTTAAGGGCTACTCTATCTCATCCGCACGAGGGAAGATCTAGTGATAGAGGAAAAAATAGAATTAAGGTTTGTAATGAATAGACTCTATTACACCAGAAAAAAGAAGTATCTTACCGCGCATCAGCTTGAAGAGCTGCTATGTCAGGCTTAATAGAGCCTCCTACCTAATCAAATACTGAACTGAAAAAAGAGAACCTTCTTTCTTTCCCACAGCTGCAAGAGTCACTTAAGGAAGGAGAACCAGCACCTGAGGGTACGTATACTAGCAACTACACATAGGAGGGAGCCAATACAAAGCTAACACAGCTTTCTTAAACGGGAACCCTGATCTAGACACAGTAGGATCAATTGAGTTAGCAAATCTAATGTGCGTACAAGCATCTTTTTCTTTTCATTTTAAAAATGGCACTATTTAAATAAAAAATAACGTACAATAATGTTTTCTTCCTGAAACACTAACCCGGCCAAGACTCACCAATAAGGTAACTCCACCGTGTGTTTTTTGGATCAAATCCGGTGACAATTCTCCACTCATGTCCTTCCAGAGCTGAATTGCGCGTGCACTTCTGCCAGAGCAGAATCACGTGTGTACTTGGTGTATAACCTCAGCAGTATCTTCCATCAGAACCCCAAATCGGCAACGAATATGTCCTTTAGACTTTCTTCAAATGGCCGAACACTCACAAATAGGTGGAAAACCAGCTTAAGCTGGTTGTACTTGTCAGTTCGTTCAATTCACACAGGCAGGGTGATTGAGGTGCGTGCTTCGCAAGTTTTTTAGTTTCTTCACACAACAAAGGCATGATAGTACTGTACTCACCTCACTCTCGTAAATGTCCTTCCAAAATCCTAGCGTGACGTGGATGATCCGCCGAATCCATTGCTGACTTCACCACGATCGATTAGGTGAAACGGTTCTGCAAAGTTTGTTTGTTCATACAGCTTGATCCAAAACACACGGTGATTTGGGGATATTTTGTTTGCTCCGCAAGGTAGCCAGAGCCAGCCAGTTTTTCACTAAATAGGCATGATAGTATTCAACTGCAGAAAAGTAGTGCGGAGAACTAGTCAGAATTGTGCCTGCCATCCAATTCGTGACGCATGGCGATATTACTCTACCACTCTATAAATGGAGGCTCGATAAGTGTCTTCACTTCATCAAATGAAAATAAATAATTTTAGTACTAGCACGTATGGCTATGGATGCTGCAAACAGGCTTTCTGCAATTGCTGCCGAAATGAGGGAACTGCAAAATGAAATTCAAGAGCCCACTCTTTATAATTGAGTGCTAAACTTCCTTTTGAGAAGTGTTAGAAGAATGGATCCAGCAAGGAAAGAAGCGCGCATTCGCGCTACCAGAGAGCGCATAGAGGGTTTGGAGACGAGGGAGCAAGCGCTGCGGGCGGAGCGGGAAGACCTCATTGTGCATGCTCTCATGCCTTAAGACTAGAAGAAAGGCTCTTTCTTTATGTTTTCGTGTTTTGTAAGTTGTCATGGCCTTCCTCCCCTATATAAAAGGTTGGAGCTCTCATTTGTGATTATCGAGCTTAAGAGTAGTTCTAAGCTTGAACAAAGAGTTGTCCTTGAGAGTTTGAGTGTTATCTTTTCTTGGTTGAGTCCTTCTTATGTAATTCTCCTATCTAAAATAAAAGTTTGTGTGGTCTAATAAAAGTGAAGAACTAGTTTCTTGTTACGAGAAATGGGTCATTTTACTACAAGTCCATTCAATGATCATTCTTCCCATTCCAATAAATAGGCCCCGACATGAAAATTTCAATAGGGAAGGTGACGCCTTACTTGACTACACTACTAGAATGAGAAAGAGAGCTTTCAGTGCTTCCTTAGAGAGCCTACCGGACTACTTGAATTCATCAATAAGACTTTCGAAACACAACTCTATAGCTTGGTGCTGGCCTACCTATTCCCGCGGGTTATCCTTTATTATCACGGGACCCACAAAAAGCTGGAATTGTGGATGGCCCGTCCACACCACCATCTCTGGAGTCCGGTATCGATTCGATCGCCCCGGAACCCGAGGGAGAGAAAGCTGCCGATGCCGCGTGTGCCATTGATGGGGGAATATAACCACCGATCCCATCCCCCCTTAGTTAAAAGGAAGATGAATTATGAATTAATGAAACTCTCCCGCTTATGGGCCAGCTTCTATCCGAATGTGTAGGGGTTGGTTCAGCAGATCAAAAAGGGGAAGAGCAGACAGTTCGGGTCCTGAGCCTTGTCATGAGGAATGGAAAAGAGAAGTTGTCCAATCCCCGAGGGTTAGGTTCAAGGGTTGGTCGAGTGAGCCTAAAGGCTTCCTCTCCCGGCTTTAGTACTCAAGTTAGGCGAGTGGCTAAAGCTCCAGTTGCTCCTACTATCCCTAGAAGCTGATGTTGGTTGTTGGCCCGGCCCGATCTCAATCCCCCACTGCCCCTGGCTTGGCCCCACTTCCGGGACAGATTCCACTCGATCTGACTCTGGAAATGAATCTGTCACTGGGTCTTGTCTCTGTACGAGCCTATATCCAGGTGGGCCTAGCAATGGAGTTTCCCTGGTAAACAAACAAGAACATGAGCTCTGACCGACCAAGAGAAGCTTCTGTTGATCCCGTAGATTACGACCTTGAACCAGTCCACTGCCAGCACCAGGCTAGGCTCGACTTGAACCACCGGGCTTACCCATTTTTTTTTTAGTATATCATGCCTCCTTAGTTTTTGGTATTTAAGCCTTCCATTTATCTGCAACTTCTGGAACGGATGGGACTTTTCCCTCTCAAACTGGACTAGAATCAAGGAGGGTCGGCCCGGCCTGTGATCGTAGCCCGATAGCTATTCCTGCCCCAACTTAACCAATGGGGGTCCGGTAGTGCGGGGTAAGAATGAACAGAAGGCGACTAAGCAATCTCTCTTTGAAACCAGATGCCCGGAGATGTTTGATTCGTAGGGCGGGGAAGAGGGCCGGACAACCAAGCCATAAGTTCTTCCATTACGGCTACTCCGAAATATTTCACTACGACCTTATCCATCCATTACTGGAGACGGAAGCAGCTATCCCTAATGCCTTGCCCCTTTCCCTCCAGTCGGGAGCTAAACCCTGGGAGTGAAAGAGATTGAATGACCTGGCAGGCAATAGTGGATTCAACCTTTATTGGCGATGGCATATAGAACTAATATACTACGGCTCAAAACCGGGATATGAAAGGATTCCCTACTTCCGGATAGAGAGGAATTGAACCCATGTAATCCCGGATTTCTGTTCCGCCGACTTCACGGCTCATTTACTATCTATTTCCATTCCCGGCTTTAAGACAAGACGATGAGTCAGGGAAGGCTGGTATCGAATCCTATAAATAGGGAATCTCAAATGGAGCAGAGCAAGTGAACGCTTTCAATCGGTCTACTCGCAGCTAGGGAGGAAATCATCGTTCAGTCAGCGGGCCAGCAGATCGAATCTCGAATCATCTTATTCCCCAAAGGCACCCGATCCAAGCATGGATGGATAGTCTATTTCATCTCTGACTGCTGGGCTAGCAGATAGAATAAGTTATGAGGCGGGAGAGGCAGTAGAGCTAGATGGATCAATACCAGATTTTGATTGAGGTCCCCGAAATTCCTCCTAATCAATGAAGGGATTGACTGGGAATGAATGAAGAGTAAGTCGAATCTTTCAACCTAACCCCTCATTCTCGATGAACAGTGGATAGACCGGTTATATAATAGGGGGAGCGGATGAAGTGAAGAGAAAAAGAAAAGAAATGGATTTTCTTGTATTGAAGAGGTGGTTTATTTATCAATGAACACTGCCTTTCCTCTCCTTATTAGGAGAGTGTCAAAGGACCTTATAAACCTTGAATTAAGACCCCGGTCCGAACCGGATAGAAAATTCGTTACGGGATAACATCTGATTTTTTCCCTTCTGAATGCCTGCCTCTCATTCATTCCCTCCCTGAGACTGGAGTTGATCAACGGATACTGCTCAACCCTTAGTCACTGGACCGATCCCTATCTATGGTCGATTTGATTGGCCTGACTTCTTCATCCACTGAATCCCCTGGCCTACCTTAATCCCGAGGGAATGAAACTCTCCCAAAGAATAGAACTGGGATGGGAGAGGATGGGATGGGCATTGACTGTAACGTTTTTAACTGAGCAACTGGAGGGAGACAGCGCGGGGCAAAGCAAAGGGCAGAGCTTCGAGTGACTTGTTAGGGCTGTCGAAGAGCAAAGAATCAAGTCACTCGAAGCTCCTCTTAGCGCCCTAGCCGAGCGGTCCTCGCCTGCACAAGCAAGCAGATTAGCTCCAGCATTCTCTTATTGTTTGTGCCGGCGGGCGAGCGAGGTAGGGTTAGATTAGAGGGAGGGGGACTGCGAACGTCCGTCCCATGAAGCGCCAGGGAACCTTTCATTCCTCCCGGGCTGGGCTCTCGCGTGTCAGGGGTCCGATCAGATCAACCAGCGACCGGTTTACGGAACAAGGAGTTAAGCAAGGGCCCGGAGATTGATGGAAGAACCTGGCCGAAGTCAGTGTTGTGTTCCACTCCGCGGCTGGTTGGAAGGATTGCTTTCTGTCGTCTGTCTTTCCCTTCTCTCTCTTCTCTTAGCAAAGTAGGTTCAAGTCAGACTTTTTTTTTGCTTGCTACAAGCTGGGCTCAGGGGCTGCAGTCAGCCGCTTCCCCTGTAGTCGTCAGCTCGTTCTTGACAGATCCGATCGGGTCTGGAGTAAAAGGATTCGAACCTTTGCATGCCGGTACCAAAAACCGATGCCTTACCACTTGGCTATACTCCATAAGGTCGGTCCTGGGGAGAGGGGGAGGGTAGAAGCAGGGCTCGAAGAACGAGCCGTGCAAGGACGCGGGGATACAGCAAGTAAGCTGCAAGGTTCTCCCTTTACTTTAGGACCGACTACAACAAGCTCGCGACTCTAATAGAAACAAACGGGAAGCTCTCTGCTCTATTTGCTTGCAATGCTATGCCTATCAAAGTAGGCGAACGCTTCTGTAACCTTAGACTCGTTACGCTGTTCGACTAAACTCGTTGGCTCCGCGTCCACCGAAAGTCGGTAACCTTCGTCACCGTCAGCATTTGGGACTCTCTCGATAGCTTCAATAGTTCACTGAAAGCCTTTGGTGTAATGAACCGCAAGCCCTTCAAAAAGAAAGAAAGAAAAAAAGGGTTGGTTGCGGGAACCGACGGTAACGAAGGTTACCGGGCCGATGCGGCCGGTTACCGGGAACCGCAAGGTTGCAAGGTTCCCCCGGGAAACGACGTTCCCTTTGTAAAGTAGGCCTTTTGATAACTTATTAGAGTTGACATGAAACGGATCACGGAAGAAGACGTATCGAATGAATGATTCAATCCCCTCCCCAGCTCCGAGGAAGTGCGCTCCTGCGCCGAATTAGACTTAAAGGGCCAGAACAAGCCTTCCGGAACGGAATGAGACTTAGTCGGCGCTTAGATGTTAGTTCCGTTCCGTCAAGTGCGCCAACATGCAAACTACGGCTTCAAAGCCTCCGTTTGCTGGGTAGGCAGTCATTCCAGCTTCAGAGGCAGGTGACCCGGGTCAGGAAGGAGTTTCACTGCTGGGATGGGACCGGATCCTACTCGAAGCACTCCACCACGAATAAGAGTCTTCGGGTTGGATAGGCAGTAGAGATAGGAACTCCTATTGATAGGGCGGGCTTTCAAGACACAGATGAACTACTCCATCTGGAAAGGGCTTTCCTCGGGAGAGAAGAACCCCTTATTTAAAGGTAAGGCCAGAGGAGACTTGAGTCAAAAATCCATAGAAAAAATCCCTTCCCGGCCGACGGGACTCTACGTCTGGGTCTTCTCCCATCTCAAACTCGGATTAGGAAGAGTGACCTTTTTCTACAGACCAATCATAGTCAAAAAAAGGGATAAAAAAAAAAGGAAAAAAGGGGGGGAGATAGGGAAGAGGAGATTAAGGATAGTCACTCCACTCCATAGATAGTGAACACAGATTCTTGTTTCATTTTCAATTCCTTTCGGGTCGGAAACGCGGGCTGCTGGTGGGGCTGTGCCCATTCTCCCTCTTCTTCCGCTTTACAACCGGAATAAGGAACCTTAGAATGAACCCTACCTCTCGATGAAAAAAAGAGATTTGAGAGGAGCAAACTCCGGCTTGAAAGCCCTATTGAGTAAGGTGCGCAGGAGCGCACTTCCTCGGAGCTGGATCAGAAAGATTTGTATGGAATGTCCTACTCCCGCCCGAGCTTTCCGATCAACCAATCCCCTCACACTCAAGGGCATCTGTGTTAGGTAGGCCCAGGGATCACTGATTAGTCGAATGAGCCCCTCCCTCTGGCCTATCATTCATTGGTCGACCCGGCTGGTGGCTCCTGCATCTCCTGCGTCTCCATGGGGGCCCTTCCGCCAAGTTTGCTGCTAGGAGTCCCTCTAGTCGAATCAATAATCAATAGAAGTCCCAATAGAAGTTGACTGACCTGGCTCTTCAATCGACGATCTACTGCTCCCTCTTAGTTGCGGATGCCCATGCTTTGATTCTAAACCCCTAGCCAGTGAGTGCCCCAGGAAGATCGGAGTATTTAATTCCGTATTGTATTGAATTCCGTTCCAGCAAGAGCAATTCGTTAGTCTTAGCTTCAAAAAGAAAAGAGCGGCGTTCGTTTTTTTTTCTTTTGACGTTTATTAACGAATTGCTCTACTATAGACATTTTGGGGATTGCGGGCCTCAACTCGCAATTCAATAGTTCTTGCTCTTGCTCTTGAATTTCATAGTGAGTGCCGCAACTCGCAATTGAATAGTGCTAAACAAGCAAGGGATGAGCGCGCTAGCGCTACCAGCCCCAATTCGTGTTAATAGCGTTAGCCTTTATATATATAGGGCGTTTTCTTGCTGGATTGCGGGGCCTTGCTTCTTGCTTGCTGCTCGTGGAGTGCTTATGCACTCCACTCGTTACCACTAAACGACGAAGCCAGGAGCGGAAGGAGGGACTTGAACCCTCAACCTCAGCCTTGGCAAGGCTATGCTCTACCATTAAGCTATTTCCGCCAGCGGGGCAACGTCAAGTAGCGAAGCACTACTGAGCAATTCACGTATCACTTGATACGGACGACTTCTGTTTTTCCGCCTACCCAAACTCTTGACCTCCGATCGAGCTACAAGCACGAGTAGGTAGGCGGCTGGGCTGGGAAGGAGGGACCTTTCTTTTTGCTTCGCGCCAGATGAGATGATGATTAGTGGATCAGGGGAGGTTTGTGTGTGCTCTTTCTCACTATCACTAAAGGGGGCGGGCTGGCTGGGCTGCCTTTTCAATCAATCTCCGGCCGCAACTTAAAAGACAGATGCCGCCGCTATTGGTGCAAGCAATAAGTAAGGAGTCTTGGTCTCGAGTCGAGCTGGGGTGGGGCGTCATTTCATTCTCGTAACAGGAGTGAGTGCACCGCAAGACCAGACAAGTTGCTCCCTCGCAGCGGCGGCATCTGTCTTTTAAGTTGAGTCATTTCCTAAGACGGCTGGCTCCTCTTATTCTACGATAATCCAAGCTGCAGCTCCAAGAGTCTGCTCGGAACCGGTCGATTCCTGAGCCATTAGTTCTCCCCTCTCGGTTGGCGTTTGCCAGCCACTAGAGCAAGTAAGAGAACCTAGAGTTCATGAACTTAAAGAACCGAAGAAGCCAGAGCAATTCCGGCACCACTATTCAATTCATTCGTTAGAACAAGCAAGGGATGAGCGCGCTAGCGCTACCAGCCCCAATTCGTTAATAGCGTTAGCCTTTATATATATAGGGCGTTTTCTTGCTGGTTCTTGACGTTTATTAACGAATTGCTCTACTATAGACATTTTGGGGATTGCGGGCCTCAACTCGCAATTCAATAGTTCTTGCTCTTGCTCTTGAATTTCATAGTGAGTGCCGCGAATCCCTTGCTTCTTGGATTGTAGACCTTTGTTTGTGTCTGGCTATGTATATGGATGTGCATAAAGAAGGGACATCTCTCTCTCGACGGGGAAGAAGCTGCAGCGGCACCTCACGAACTTCTTACTGGGGCAGCACCATCCCATCCTATAGGCATTTTCTAGTGTTTGGATGCACGTGTTTTGTTCATATTCCTGCGCAGTTCAGAGAAAAATTCCAAGGCAACCACTTGTGTCTTTCTTGGATATGCTCAGTCTGGGTATAGATGCTATGACGTGAAATCCAAGAGACTCGATGTATCCTTGAATGTTCTCTTTAATGATATCGCCTCATATTTATTATCCTTAACCTAATTCATCGGCCCCGGGGGAGAATGGTGATGGAGATGTATTGCGGCCTTCTCCTGTTCATCAACTCGAACCTCATTCTTCTGCAGTTGATGTTACGGATCAGCCTCACTCTTCAGGCCAGCAGCTTTGCCCAGCATCTTCTGCCGATTGTCAGCCTGTTCAGTGGACCTAAGAGGATTCCCCGGCACAGCATGTTTATTCTCGGCGGCGATTACAGTCTCTTTCCCAGGGTCAGACTACTCCAGAAGATCCGCAGTCTACCCCAGTGGCTTCCCTTCCAGTCGCTTCCTCAGATTCTGGATCCCTCTCTCAGGTTCGTCGATCCTCTCAAGTTTCTTATCCCGTTGAAGGATTTTTTATCTTATGAATCGTTTTCCCCAAAACATCGAGCTTACCTCATGTCAGTTCAATCTTCTCATGAACCTGAATCATTTGCTGAAGCCTCCAATCATTCTTGCTGGAGAGATGCTATGCAGGAATAAATCAATGCCCAGGATAAAAAGAATAAGACTTAGGACTTAGTTAGTCTCATTGCCTGCAGGGAAACAAGCCATTGGCTGCATGCAAGTGGATTTACAAGATCAAGCATAAAGCGGATGGCTTGGTAGAGAGATACAAAGCTAGATTAGTAGCTAAAGGATTCCTTCCAGAATATTGAGTCGAAACTGAGGAAACATTTGCCCCGGGTTGCAAAAATGACAACTATTCGTGTTATTCTTGCCTTGGCTGCAATCAAAAAGTGGCCCTTATTTCAACTGTGAAGAATTCCTTTCTCCACGTAGATCTGCAAGAATAAGTTTCTATTCAGCCTCCTCCAACTCCAGGCTTCTCTTCTCCTAGGAATCCTAACTTGGCAAGCTCAAGAGAGCTCTCTATGGGCTAAAGCAGGCACCAAGAGCTTGGTTTTAAAGGTGCAGCAGAGCAGTTGAAGGAGCTGAACAACTCCAGGGCGCGCTAGCGCACACTTAGGTTCAATGTAGTTCCGTCACAGCCGACTAAGTCTCATTCCGTACCGTCACCAGCAAACGGAGGCTTTTCAGCTCCCTCCCCGTGGCGTTTACGAGGGGTTACAACTCATATCCGAGCGTTGGTACACCTCCCATCCGTTCGAGGGCATGCATGGCTATCGCCCTTGCACCGATCTCGTGCTGATCGATGGTGTGACAGCTAGAAGTGCCTTTCCCGCCCGCATGAACAGACTGGAACTGCTGAGTCAACTGCTACTTATGAAACCTATGTCTCATCAGCCTTTCCTATGAGATCGAGTATGGGCTGCTGTCTATGCCATTCCATTCGGTCCGACTCTCACCACCCCTGCTTCTTAATCTGCTGGGTCATTTACTGATTCAAGATCAATTAGTGCTAGGTCAATGGGGGCCACTGGGTCCGCTCGATCTCCAACAATTTGCCATGGGTCTCCATCTCGATCTCGAGATGTATCTGCACCTTGGTCTGGATAATCCCCGACGGGTGAATCTGTTCCCGGAGCTGTGGGGGATGTTCAGAAAGCCGTCGCAGGACGAAATGTTACCTTTGCCTATGGATCCATAACCCGTTATCGATCGCGAGTGAGCAGCAGGATCCGCTTCATTTTGACTTCATAAACTAGCTCTGCCATTGCTTCCTCCGCTACTATACTACTTACTGTTGGGTTCTCGACCGGATCGGGTAAACTACTCCGCACAATCCGCTGGATCAACCACCCCCTATGTCTTTGCCTGCTTCGATTCCCTCGCCCTCGCCTATGCTGGTGGCTCTGCCAGCTCCGGATGGATCCACTGCTATTGATGCCGCTAGGTCTCTATCGCGATCCTGAAGGTATGCCGCTGAAGTGATGCGGTTATTCATCTGGCCCTGCTACCGATGGATCAACATATGCGGCCTATAATGCCACTAGCGCTGCTGGTGGATATGCCACTGATGTGGCTGGCTCTTCACCGGTGGATATGCGAAAGGTATGGATCAATATATGATACACCTGGCTTAGATGCTGCTGGGTATCGATATCCAACCGGATAGGCAACTAGGTATGTTACTGGGTATTACGTTGTGGGTTGAAATGAATCAATCGGTTATGCCGGTCCTATACCTTACGGCGTAGATCTTTCATAACCTGGGTGCCCAACCGACCGGATCACATTAATCAACCGAATCTACTTCTTCTTATAGTTCTGCTTAAACCGGCTCTGTAGGATCTACTACTGCTGGTGGTGGTGGTTCCCGATAATGAGATTTGATCGACTAGCTCAACTGCTTATTCAACAGAATCTACTACTTAGTGAAATTCCGTTCCGTCAGGTTTCGGGATGGGGAGTTTTGGAGGAACGTTCCGCGATTCCAGATTTTTAAAACTCTATTCTTACGGTTCACTATCTCCCGCTTCACTATTTTCTTGCTAAGATGGAGTTGGAATAGCCACATCTCGATACCAACATAGATCTAATTTCTACTGCCCTTGCCCAACCTAACTTGCCAAACAAACCTTGGTGGAGCACTAAATCATTCGTTCTCTTTATTTCCTCCCTCTACTCATAAAGGAAAGATAAAGGTTTTGAGCAAGCAACAGTAATGAACATACATGCATGTTCATTTTTTCTGTGTCTCTTCCCCTTCAAATACTCAAAGAAGGAGGCTTTATCCAATGTATTTGATTGGGAGTCAAAGGCAAAGGTGGCCCCTACTATTTAAGTTAAGGGCATTCCATTCTTTTCTATCTATCCTTAGAAGTAGGTAGGGTGAGGAACGGAGCAGTCTTTCCATTCGAGTCATCTCCAAGCCGTCGTCGAGTGGGGGGCGCGGATCAAGGCAAGTAAAGGGTCGGCAATGGGTTTCAAATCTTGTTCATCATTAGACAGCTTTATGTCTCTGAAATGCCCGAAGAATCCAAGAGTTTAAGCACTTAGAACTATCTGCTGCTATGAGAGATAGTGAACCAGACGAGTCGACCAACATAGATAGTCTTTGACCGGCCAGCCGAGCACCTGTTTGAATACTTTATATTTGCCCTTTACTTTAAAGGATTAGAGAAATCGCCTCGACGATTCATCTTTGCCCACCGCTCGACTCAACCGAAAATACCTTCAAGAATAGGAAGTGGATCGCTTCGTCTTCCCTCTTTCTTTGTCCAGAAGAAAGAACCGATCGGGAAACCGTCTATTGATAATAGATAGAAGTTCTCATTGAACGAGGATTTTATGCCTATAGGTGGTGGGTGAGCATGCTGCTAGCTAAGCCGGAGAAGCAGCCAGCCTGCTATACCGGATAAATAAGTTCAAAGGGGGAGGCGGATCCATTTCTTACTGAAACTTAATTTAAAAGGCTGTCGTTTTTTTTTTGCTAGTCATCTCTGTTGCACCTATACTACACTACCGGCATCCATAAGTGGATTCGTTGGGGCGGGCAATCACTTGTTGGGTGAGCTTTCTCTTTCTGGGCAAACAAATAAGGGTCGAACGGAAGCTCAACGAGACGAAGAGGCGAAAGACTGGAATCATCATATCTATAGAAAAAAGAGAGGTTTACCGACTAGTTAGTCAAGATGCAAGCAAGATGAAACGGGAATGGTTATAATCCTGCATGCATCTTGACTAACTTGACTGGCTCACCACTGACCTTACGGGAGGTAGAGCGGAGCAAAGATAAGTACGGAAGAAGAGAGAGAGCGGCTATATTTCTAGGGCATTCATTTGCACTATCGGTAGGTTCGTTGACAAGCAGAGTCTCTTCCTCGGCATGCAGTGTCTTGGTCCCTGGAATCAAAGCAGCTTCTCGGGGTCGAATCTCTTGTATCAACCACTGCAGGCATCATGTTGAAACGCTCGGCCTTAACCACAGCACAGAACGAAGTGAACGCAGAATGCTGGTCTTTCTTTCTCCTTGGCCTTTTCCTTTTCTGAACAAACCGAAGGAGTTGTATCCGCGATAGCCATCGTCGATAGGCTATGGGTACGGTTAGAAAGCATCAGTCCATTTGGATAAGGTGGGAACGGGCCCCAACGATAATGTATTTCATCATTCCAATCCAGCGTAGAAAACGGAAGTGCGCTCCTGCGCACCTTACTCAATAGGGCTTTCAAGCCGGAGTTTGCTCCTCATGACAGGGCCTTAGTTAGTTAGTGTCTGGAAGGCTCGCAAAATTGATATTACTACTTTATTAGACTGGCTTGACAGAGTTTGAAATCAAGTATGTGCCTCACCTCAAAAGGCTGTCAAAGGACAGGCGTTGGCCGACTTCCTAGCCGCATACCCGGTCGAAGACGCTTATGCTTGACAGCGCCTCACAACCCAGCAAATGGGGCTTAGTCAAGTGACGGAACGGAACTATAATCTAAGCGGAACTACATGAAACCTAAGTCGCCGAAGCTGCTTCAAAATGTAAGTGCGCGCTAGCGCACACTTTTTCTAATGTAGTGTAGTCAGCATCCGATTCAGTCTCATGTAGTGTAGTCACCCGTTTGCTGGCTTGGGTTTATGGTTCCTTTAACCCACTTGTTTGTTTTTTATCTCTGGCATGAATCTTATCCTTACTCTTGTTACTCCTGTTCTCTTGCGCAAGAGAACATTTTAGTCCAGTGTTGTCGGATGGAACGGAAGCGCATATCGGAAACGAATCTGGCATCTATGGAACCCACGTGCGAACCTTCGGAGCTCGAAGTGAAACGATAACATCAGGAACAGTTAGTTTTCTATGGTCAACATACGATCAAACTCCTTCCAGTCGAACTCAGATGAAAATAGATACTCGACTCAAGTCAAGCTAAAGTAAAGTTCTCAAAGACAAACCAAAGGAAACAGTCGCTACTATAAAGGGCGGTGTATGTCGAATATCTTTCCTGCCTTCCCTTCGGTCAGGCAGTAATATTTAGTCATAGGGCATCTCAGAGATGCCTTCCCTCCTTCCTTTTCCTGGGTTAGTCCGTGGAGTCTGTTTTACTCGAGTTGAGTGAGCTAGGTGAGTTGCTCGAGTGAGATACGTGGTTTTTCGAGGTGAGGGTTCTGAGATGCTCGTTTTAGGTGTCTAAAACGTAAGCTGTATTATGTTTATTTTCATTGAAAAATCAATGTTTCATTGAGTTGGGCCGCTTCTGATCCTCTTCAATCAGTGGAAGTTCACCCTGATTGATGGAGAAAGCTAAACCCTAGCGCTCGAATCCTGCCTCTGAACCCTCACTTGACAAAGAGCCTTGATGAAAGACAAACTGAAGGTCCCCAACATGAAAACCTGCTGCTACGGATTCGGGAATGCCTGGGTACCTGCCTGCTTGCGGATCCTATCAATCAACAGATGGGGAGTACGAGAAGCTTTAAACGGATAATGTAGGGAGTGCCCCAACAACTCGTCATGCACTCGACCTGTCTGAAGTTCGATCGATGAGCCAGCCCTCTACTATGGATTGTTGGTCCGCAGCCCCGCCCTTGACGGAACGGAATAATAAAAAGAAGGAGAGGCCCATCGATGACCGAGCCACTCTGAGACTACTCCTTACCGAAGCCTTCAGGAACTACATGAAACCTAAGAGGATCGCCGAAGCGAGTCTAAAGGCCAAAGAGTGATCTTTGAACGCTACTACGCATCCTTACTCATAGTAGAGTGTAAGGTAGGTTTGGGTATAGCAGGACTTGAACCTGCGACCATTAGGTTAAAAGCCCAATGCTCTACCAACTGAGCTATACACCCCCAAAAACATTTTTTAGTCAATAAGGATTGGTGCGGAAAAGAAAAGAGGCCCCTCTTCTTTCTTCTCATCATATTACAGTACAAGGGCGCGGCTCTGTATGAGGCTCGTACTGCAGAGCAAGTCTGGTCTTGTTTCCACTCATTGAAGATTCTATCTACAAAAGAAGGTCAACGGGGGATACTCAAGTTGCTCTCACTGAGACCCGCGTAGAAAAGGGAAGTGCGCTCCTGCGCCTTTACGTGATAGGGGCAAGAACAAGCTTCTTTATAGGTGTAGTTCCGTCAGCTGACTACACTACATGAGACTCAACCGGGGGCCGAAGAAGCCAGAGCAATTCCGGCACTATTCAATTGCGAGTTGCGGCACTCACTATGAAATTCAAGAGCAAGAGCAAGAACTATTGAATTGCGAGTTGAGGAGCAAGAAAACGCCCTATATATGTAAAGGCGGCACGCTATTAACACGAATTGGGGCTGGTAGCGCTAGCGCGCTCATCCCTTGCTTGTTGATTCATTAGTGAATGAGTTGCTAACGCCGCAACTCGCAATTGAATAGTGCCGGAATTGCTCTGGCTGGGTTGTGAGGCTGGACCAGGTACGAAGAATGAATCTATATCTGTGCACGGGGCCGGCGGCCGCTCAACTGTTCGAACGCAATGCAGTGGTGGTTGGTTCCGATTCGACAAGGATAGAATGCCTGGTCGAAGGTCCAGTACAGTAGGTAGCAGGCGTGCTCGTTTTGGCTCCAGAGCGAGAACGAAAAATAGGCGATGCACCATCCTTGCTGCTACGTACGTTGACCTTGACTTGACAGATTCATCCAATTGAACCCACACTCAAAGGAGGACCACTCGGGGCTCGACGAAACAGAAAGTCTCAGCATTAAGAAAGTTTTTGGGGTTAGCAGTGAAAGAAAGAGCCCGGGATTCAATTCATTTCAGCATTCATATTCATAGCTGAGTCTACTAAAAGAGGGACCAGCCTCATCGTGGTGAAACGAGTGCAGCCGTATTGATATAGAGTCGTTCACCTCTAATGTGACACGTTCCCTCCCAGTTATATGATCAACGGGATCAGTCGGCTAGAGAGCGGGGCTATTCTTCTTCCGGGGAGGCAAAGTCGTCCCCTCTACTGACCGAACCCTCAGTTCGGAGGTCTTCGTCAACATGTTACGAGGCTCCAGTCTTCGGCGGGTCACCATTACTTGACTTAGAAAGGCTAACATCTGGGCAAGGGAAAGCGCAGTGCGCCTGGTGCAAATGGCTGGCTTTTTTTATTCATGATCTACCAATCAGAATGGAGGGTCCTACCTACGTACATGATTGATAGAATCACTACGTAGGGGGGGGCGGCGGTAAACTTGATGCGGGAGAGGCATGAGTGCAGTTTGATCTTGTGGTGTATTCGTTTGTAGTGAGTAGGGCTGTTTATCGTTGATCAGTTCGCCTCCGCTCTATTAAAAGGTCTCCATTCCTACGGCGGTTTTGTCAACGAACGCGTCTCGGGCCGGATTGACTAACCTAACCCTTAAGGAGGCCTTGCCATAGTTGGGTGCTCTGCTTTAGTGTGATTGACGAAGGCTAGGCTAGGTTTGGTAATACCCAAAACAAATTCACAAGCAAAAGGGAGGGCTCGATATAAGGCAAGGAACTGGATCCCCCCACCCCCCCATAAGGAGCAGCTGCGGTCGATCCAGGGAATAGAGGGGCCCTTTTACTTACCAAGTCTACCAGATAGAAGATGATAGAGGGCCAACTATCGTTGCGTTGCACAAGACGGTGCCGTCTCACTTCGAGTTCCTTCCTTCTTAGTCAAGATGATACGCCTCGGCTTCAGCTGCCTGCTAGGTGGGTGATCGAAATCGCTCAGGTCAGTGAGGACTCACTCACCCACCTACTCCTTATCTATCTAATAGTTTATTCTATTCTATCTACTGCTACTGAATTCAAAAAGTTTTTAGCCGCGCCGGGCTATAAGATAAGATACAGCTGTTGTACTACTTTACTGGTAAGAAAGAGCTGCAGTAAGAACTGGAAGACTATTGTATGTACTGTAACCCTCTCTTCCGCTACTGGTGGACTGTTGCACAGAAAGGCCGACAGAGAACGTTTCTTAGCGCGCTTTTCAAGCGCTTAGCTTCTGCTAGCGGCGGGCGGCAAGGCCATAAAGTCAGTTCAGTTGCAAGCCTAAGCCAAGAAGGTACGAACGAAGTGACGGGCCCGCGGAGCGGCTTTCTTGTGGTAGTAATTGCGAGCATCTCTCCTCTTCTCTTAGCATGCACAGTTTGCTTGCATGCCGCCTTAGGCACATCTCTCTTTCTTAGTTTCACGCTGGCCTAATGAAAGTCAGTCTTTTAGTAAGCGTATATATATAAGTAGCTGTTTAGTGTATAAGCAATTCTTTAGTGGCCGCACCGAACGCTTATACAGTATAGGCGGTGGAGGTTTGTTGAAGATGATGTTACCTTTCTGTATCTGTAAATGGTTCAGAACCAGCCTTGAAGTGAATGAATTAGAAGGAACGAAGAAGTAAGGAAATGAGACGACTCTTTCTTGAACTATTTCATAAACAGATCTTCCCCTCCACACCAATCACGAGTTTTTATCCATTCCTCTCGTATATCGTCGTAACGCCCTTAATGATAGGTTTTGAAAAACACTTTTCATGTCATTCCCATTTAGGTCCGATTCGGATCCCTCCGTTGTTTCCTTTTCCTCCCGAACCTTTTCCTCGAAATGAGAAAGAAGATGGTACACTCGAATTGTATTATTTAAGTGCTTATTGCTTGCCAAAGATCCTACTTCTACAATTGGTAGGTCACCGGGTTATTCAAATAAGTCGTGTTTTCCGTGGTTTTCCCATGTTACAACTTCCGTACCAATTCGATCGATCCGGAATGGATCGGTTAAACATTCCATTAGGGAGCCCGGTCTTGACTCTTCTGTGTGGTATTCATTCTCGTTCGGCTCTTGGAATCACATCCAGCAGTGGTTGGAACAGCTCGCAAAATCCAACCACTTCACCTACCTCATTGCCCCTAACCGTTTCCCGTACCTCTATTGAAACAGAATGGTTTCATGTTCCTTCATCGATTGGTTATTCCTCTCCGTTCGTATCTCCTTCTCCAATTTCGGTCTCGATTATTTCACAAGATTGAATGGCCAAGTCATTGAAAAGCCTCGATTCGATTGTTTTCCAAGAATGTTGAGCCGGGTATGTAAGCCATGTATCTGGGAGGAACTTTAAGGACTTTCGGTTTTTTGCACCGGTCTTGCAGCTTTTTTTTAGAAAGATATTCTTGTTTGAATAATTGATTGTTGAACCCATTTCATATGATTGGAGTTGCTTGCCTCCTGGGCGCTGCTCCGCTATGCGCTATTCATGGTGCTACTGTAGAGAAGACTGAATTCGAAGATGGGAATTAATTTACATTCCGTGCTTTTGCTTTTCACCGCTGAAGAGACCTATGGGTCACTGCTAACCGCTTCTGGTCCCAAAGATTCGGGCTTGCTATTTCCGTTGGTTACATCTCTTAATATTTCATTTTGCCAGTGACCGGTTTATGGATGAGTGCTCTTGGAGTAGTCGGTCTGGCCCTGAACCAACAAACTCCGGCTTGAAAGCTGCAAACTACTACCCTCGTCATTTAAGGGAAAAAGGCTTAGTCAAGTTCTGAATTAGACTGAAAGGGGAAGAAGCATACTTCAAGTTAGCACTACACCTAACAAGCAGCTTTCATTTTTCAAATTCAAATTCATATGAAATTCAAATTCATATGAAATTCAAATTCATTTCAATTCAAATTCATATGAAATTCAACCATGCCCTATTTATTTGACTTGGACTTAAGGTTCTACTTGATTTCGGCATATGATCGCCTATAAACCAGAAATCGGGAGCCTCTCCCGACCTTATATAGTCAAAGGCGAAGGTGGAAGGGGAATGTTCCGCCTTCTCATCTCGGAGCTGACTCAACCACAAATCTGTTGAATGAAGGTAGCTTGCTTACTCTCAGCCACTAGTTAGAAGGAAATCCCTTGACTTCGCTTATGCTCAGTCAAGTGAGGCGGGCTAAGATTCCATTCGAAGTAACGTAACAGGATTCGATGTTGCACCATCTTCCACTCTTCTCGGGATCCGGAGTTTTTCGAGAAAAGGTCCCATCCTTCAATATCATGATTGGGTCGACCAGGCCAGATCATGAGTGAAATATCATGATCGGGTCGACCAGGCCAGATCATGAGTGAATAGAAAATCGAAAACGTACATAGCAGTTCCAGCGGAAATACTTGGAATAATTCTACCACTTCTACTAGGAGTAGCCTTTTTAGTGCTAGCTGAACGTAAAGTAATGGCTTTTGTGCAACGTCGAAAGGGTCCTGATGTAGTGGGATCGTTCGGATTGTTACAACCTCTAGCAGATGGTTCGAAATTGATTCTAAAAGAACCTATTTCACCAAGTAGTGCAAATTTCTCCCTTTTTAGAATGGCTCCAGTGGCTACATTTATGTTAAGTCTGGTCGCTCGGGCCGTTGTACCTTTTGATTATGGTATGGTATTGTCAGATTCGAACATAGGGCTACTTTATTTGTTTGCCATATCTTCGCTAGGTGTTTATGGAATTATTACAGCAGGTCGGTCTAGTAATTAGGGGGGGGGCGGCCGTTCGGTCGCCTATGATACTAGGACCAATGGGTCAAAAATGGGTTTGTGCCGCAGGTGTTGAACGATCTACTCTACACAGGTGTGGGCTTACAGGGCTAGAGGGCTCATAAACCCTTTCTTTCATTCATCAATAGGGCCCTGGTCGGTCACTTTTCCGGGCTGGGATCGAGAAGTGGAAGTCATAAAAAAGATATGTTTATCTTCGCACCTCAGATCCAGAGGAAGGGTAGCTTGTCAAGCTGGCCTATATGTAATAATGATAAATAATAGAAAGATATATTCAATCAAAAGATTTTCTGTCTTTTTACCGGCTGTTCTTCTTTGTCAACGCTACTAAGGACCTAGACCTATAGGTTCGCCTACTTTACTTATGAAAGATAATGAGAATAGGTTATTAAAAAAGGAAAAGGTTTGGAACAAGCAAGGCCCCGCAATCCAGCAAGAAAACGCCCTATATATATAAAGGCTAACGCTATTAACACGAATTGGGGCTGGTAGCGCTAGCGCGCTCATCCCTTGCTTGTTTAGCACTATTCAATTGCGAGTTGCGGCACTCACTATGAAATTCAAGAGCAATAACTATTGAATTGCTCTTGCTGGAACGGAATTCAAAGAATAGAAGTAAGCGGCTGAGTTAGCCTACCCTACTATATATACATATACAATTATAGTAGGGGCTATACTATAGTAGGCGAGCGAGTTAGCGAAGACGCTTAGGCTAATAGAATCGATAAGAGAGCGAAATAATAGCGTAGGCGTAGCCTTCATTCTACTACGCTACGCAAAGGTTACGAAGTCACTTAGCTCGACGTTAGGAGAGTCAAGGGGGAACGCCATACCTACATAGAAGAACCGCTGTTCGCTGACTTTCTAAGGTCTAACCTTTCGCTCCCCTACTGAAAAGGGGCAAAGCCGCTTCGCACACTGATAGACTACTTAAGATTCAATTCAAAAGGCGCTACTTAGTTTCGCAAGCCTTTGTCATTGTCAGTCAACTAAGTAGGGCCTGAGGCCCCCTGCGAATCCGTAAATCTGAGGAGCATGCCGCAAAAAAAGAAAAAAGGATGGTCCCCTATGCATTTCATTCTTTCCGGAACGGAAAATAAAAAAAGTACCCCCCCATCATGGTGAACCTCTCCTTGTGATCGGGATGAGGTAGATGCCTCCCAGCCGGGGGGCGTATCGAATCGGAGTTTCCTTAGGTAGCCACCGACCTACAGTTATCCTTAAACTTCCGTGCTTGGTGGAGAAGAAGCGAACAAAGGTACGCTCGCTTGCTGTCTTGTTCTCTGCCGCGAACTGGGATCGCTCGCCAGCTAGGTCAGATTGGAGCAACATTGTATGAGAACATATTACCCATCTTCGGGGACAAGGGGCGGAACGACCTCTCGATCTACTTACTGCAGCCCAGGACGGGCGTCGTCGTCTAGGCGTTCCCTGTTGCTCCGATCTCCCCTACGCCTAGGACGTTGTTTGGGCCAAGAGCCATAGTTAGTTGCTGTTTCTGCTTGTTTTTTCTCGTTGTTGATACCGGCAAGACCCAGCCAGATGATGTCTGCTGGTTGGTAGTGAGAGGACTCTTAGTACCCGCATACCCAAAAGGGGGCGCTGGTTAAAAAACAATCATTTTCTTTTGTTTCTTGCTCTCCCTTAGCAGCGGGAAAGGAGTCTATCTATCTGCCTAGCTTTGGTAGATTTCCCCCAACGCAATCCACAAACTGAAATTCCACGAATCCCTTGGTGGATAAGTCCGACGACTCAGCAGCAGTGCGGAATTTCGTTTCTCGTCCGGTGGATCTGATCTATAGTTAGGGGGCAATACATACCAAAAGGTTCGAAGAAGGAACGCGCATAAGAAGAGTCTAGTTCCAACTCACCCTGATGTCTCACCTACTCACATGAGTGAAGCGACTGGATGCATCAGTCCGGGAAATGAACCCGTGTGAGACCAGATGCATAGGGGAGTCCACCCTACGGCCAAGCACAGAAGCACGCACGTGGGTACCACTGACTCTAGTCTGATTTGGAGCCCTGTTTTTGACTCAATTTCAAAGGTATTTGGAAAGCCCTTTCCCGGCACCTTTCCTATCATGAAGAAAGTAGGACATGACGGGCTATGTATGTATGTATGGAGGGTCATTCATCCTAGCTATGCGCTATTGACTGACCTGAGCCCGATCCCGAATGCGGTCGGGATTCAATCTTGGTCGATAATATGGTGGAAACTGTAGTGGAACATAGCCCAATTGAAGCGGTGAGGTTCCCTCGCAACTCTGTGGATTGGTATAGGAATCCCTGGGCTGCCAAATCCTCTGGAATCGTACTCGCGCTTGTACTACCAGTTGTGTATTGCCATCTTTCCAATCCCAGAGTCTCTAGATTCGTCATACCGAACCATTTGAACGATCGCTTTTGGGCTCGTAGTAAGCGAACTCATATGTTGCAATTGCAAAAGGGCCGGTTCGAATGAAACCACTCGATTCTTGAGTCTTGAGTGAGTATGCTTATAGATAAGGAACTAAACCCTTTTCTTTATCATTGAATTCAGACTCAGACTTGAGCTTTGGGATTCTTCTGCTTTCGTGCCGTGAAAGCTAAGTTTCTGAGATCCGATTCCTACTCACGTGTGCAATCAATAGATTAGAGCGCTTTGGGAAGCTTACTCTCTAAGAGGCGCCTTTCTCTCTATATGGATGATGAGCCATTCTATCAAGAAAACGCAATTCGTTAGCTTAAAAAAGAGCGGTTAGCCGCCGCAACTAATGAATCTAAACAAGCAAGGGATGAGCGCGCTAGCGCGAAGTTGTGCGTTAGCCTTTATATATATAGGGCGTTTTCTTGCTGGTTTAAGCTAACGAATTGCTCTTGCTGGGATAAGATCTTTTTAGATCAGCAACGAATGTCTTGTATCTATGAAGAAAGATTTCTCCCCGGGATTCGAACGGAGCATCTGTAAGGGATAATCAACCACTGCCCCCTATGGATGAGGTGCTACAAGCTGTGGATGGGAGATAATGTAACTTCTCGATGGCCGGATATGATCGAGTCATAGTCAGCGAGAAGGACAGATAGTTGATGGGTCTCGGCGGGGTCGAAGCGCTGGGAGAGGAAGCGGGCGGTGGGCACCTGTCAAATCCATCTGTATTAGTCATTTCATTAAACCTATCAAAGCGGGCGGGTATGATAGAAGTTCATTCTATTCCAACCCCGGAAGTCTTCCTGTAGGTCTGGGATGTTAAAAGCCATATTCTTCCCCCATCGCCGTCTATTAGTCCCTTCCTTCCTGTTCCAGAACAAGGAGCGAGCATCGTTTAATTGATTGCTTGCCTCTCTTCAAGGGTTGGGATTTAGAAGGGGCCTCCATATTATATACGTATTAAGATAGCTTCGAACCCTCGCCCTAGCACCCGAGCCTTCCCCTAGCTTTTCTTTCAGTACTGGCTCCCTCCTGGCACTCTCTCTTTCTTGGCTCAGTAGCCGCCGCCCCCTTTTCGCTTTTTGGGCTCTCAAGGGGTCGGCTACAGGAACAAGCCTTCGGTTACTCTCTACTTCCACTCGGTTGGATCCCTTCCCAGGGAAACCTGCCCTCACTCCTTTGTCAAACTCTTGTGCCAGTCCTATGGGTGCTCTTCTCTTCCGTTCGGACCTTTCAACTCATAACAAAAAAGCATAGGTATTCTTACTAGTCCTGCTACTAGAGGAATATGAATGTGCAATTCCATTTCAATTCCTTTTGAATGTCCATCTGAGATTATAAGAAAGGAGAAAGCCAAGGAGCTGCTCTCGACTCTAGCTATTTCTTATTGCAGGGAAGAAGCTGGTGCCTTGAATATGCCTGATGTTTGAAAGGAAGTGCCATACCTAGCCAACTCTCTTTATTGGGGCCTAGCCTGCTTTACTAGTGGGAAAGGTGCCAAGCCTGGCCTGATTGACCTAAGAGTGCCCCTTGGACTGATTGCCCATTAGTAAGGAAGGGAAGAGAAAGACGTCTCCTATGAATAGGATGCTATCGAATAGGGCTTTGTCGCTAAATCCGGTAATTCGGAATAGTGAATCCGATCAATAGAAGAAAGCCCACCAAAGAAAGGGGATGCCTAGCCTTATTCATTAAAAAGGCAATTTTATGGAGTCAGATCAAAGAAGCTATCCCCGAAGAAGATTGATAGACAGAATCGAATGCTAGTCTTTTCGCCTTAGACGGTCTTTTCTTTCTATTTCTTTGTGCAAATCCCCCCCCTCTTAGCTTTCTTATCATGTGGATGTATCCAATCCGCTAGATTTTAAACTAGGGCTTCTTGTCTCTGTTATAGAAGAAGCTATTCTCTTTGCTCTTTCTAAATAATCCCCTCGTTCTTTGATAGCCAACTCTCTTTTGCACGTCGTAACAAGGTAGCCGTCCGTGGCTGGATTGAATCCTTTTCTTTCATCTCTCTGACAATGGGCTTTAGCCAATCAATCTCTTCTGACTTTATCAAATGAAGGTCGTCTTCGGATTTGACTTGACGTGCTGGGTCCCTTCCTCAGTCTTTGACTGGGGCCAGATTAGTAATCTATCAATCCACCTTGCTTTCCTCTCCTTTCAGTCGAGTGAACCGTCGCTTTCCTTCCTCCAACTTCTTAGCCCCGATCTTTGGGATTTCCTAGTGACCAACTTTCTCTTTCCCGCACGAACCTCAAGTTCTGAGACCCCGAATGTCGGGCTTGGAAGCTTTCCCCTGGCACTCGAACTGGAAGGCTGACTCGCCGACTTACTACTTGTTGGCTTAAAAGGCGGTTGGAAGGAACTAGACCGAGCTACTTTAACTTGAACTCTCGAATCGAATAAAAAGACGATTTCATCATTCCTTCGTCTCCCTCACCCGAGGTCTTTTCTTCTTTTTCTCCAAGCGATCTATTTCATTAAAGCGTGCCCCGAAACGAGAGAGCATCAAGTTTAAGGCAGCTAGTTGTCTAATAATAGTGTCCATAACTTTTGGAAGTTTAGTTTAGGCCGATAAGCTAATTCCTTTTGGGGGCTTTCCTTCCAATAGTAGCTACTCCTGACTTTATGACTCGTAATGAATGCGAGAAACTCCGTCCTTATATAAATTTGTTTTATGCGCTTGTCTCCTGGCTTTACGGTGAGACAAGCCAGTTTGAAAGGAAGTTTATCCTGAAAGCAAGTCTAGGAAAGCAGGGATCAACGGGCTAGCAAACCTAAAAGATTCCACATTTTCACTCGCTCGATGGACAAAAGTCAGGGCATAGGCTTGAGGGACTGGCATAATAACACGTGGCGCAGGCTTCCCCTTCGATTGATAGTTGGGCGGATCCCATTAATGAATGGATTCCGTTCTTTCACCTTTTCCCCTATCTAATCAAGCTTTCGGGAAGAGGCATGAATGGACCACTCGGAAAAAAGGGATAGAGAGAAAAGACGGGTTTGGAAAGAACTGAAGACAGTCGTGGCATCGAGGACCTGGGGCAGGCTCCCATGGCGAAGACCGCCTTTTTTACTTTAAGTCTGGTGGGAAAAGCTGTGAAGAAGTCCGAGCATACCGTTAACTATGTCCCCGGGTTTGAAGCTACGTCTTCGGACCTGTTCTTTCATCTCTCTGACAATTCATACGAGATTTTCCGTTTTTTCGGGTATTCCACAATTCCAGGGCTTTCTCTCTCTTTTCTTCCAAGAGATCGAGATGCTGATGGAGTAAGGTTTGGAACCCTTCTCGGACTGCTCGGGTCCTTGTCGTTGGGACTTCCGCTTCAGTGGGAATGACTGCCTCTGCTCCATAAGCTAAGGCGAACGGCGACTCTCCGGTCGATCGCCTAGGCGTGGTTCGGTATGACCATAGCACTCCGTGTAGTTCTGATACTGATCTTCCTTTCACTGATTCCAAGCATTTATTTAGGTTGTCCATAATTACGCGGTTGGAGGCCTCAACCAGCCCATTACCTTCAGTAATGCCTCAGGGTCGAGTAGAGTTGCCGGATTCTGAAGCCTCGGCAGAAACTCGTTATCATCCGACCCGAGAACTGTTTGTCGTTGTCTAAGACGATTGTCTTTGGGACTCCAAACCGCGGATTATGTTCCTACAAGAACTTCTGCACGTCACGCTCTCTGATCTTCGCAAGTGGCACCGCCTTGACTTGATTGAATAGTCCACTTCGTGAAAGAATTCGTTGCTACGAGAAGGAACTTTCTATCTCCTGGCGCATTCGGGAGTGGTCCCAAGATGTCCATCCCCCATTGAGCAAAGGGCCAAGGATTGGACATAGGTTAAGTTCTTCTGCAGGAGCGTGGATTAGCTTGGCGTGCCTCTGGCATTTGTCACACTTCCGGACTCTATACTAGGTCGAGCTTTGAACTCAACCAGTACCTTCCTCGGTGAGCATGGAGACTATGTAGGCTAAAGAGTCAGCATGCTGGTTTTCTATTCTCGGCAAGTGATATACTTTTCTCCTAGTGAACTCCCTCATCCGGGTTTCGATCAAGGCTAGATATGTGGCCATCCTTTCATCGTGGGCCACATAGCTTCCATTGATGTGTTTCACTACGAGCTGCGAGTCACTATAGACGATGATCCCGGTCTGGGAGTTCCCAACTCCCAGACAATTTCCAATCCTGCAAGCAAGGCTTCGTATTCCGCTTCATTGTTAGACGCCAGGAAGCCCAGCTTCACGGCCTGCTCTCATCTCGGTGCTTTCAGGCCTTAACGGTTTGCTTCAATTCGATATTCAATTAAGAACTTGGTTAAACTGGAATTTGCTCACTATATCCCTGAAAATAATCGTCTGGTTAGAACTGCGATTAGCTAGGCACCGGAATTCTTTCTTTCAACTCATAGGTAGACGGCCCCATGGCGAGACAGCCAAATCATCCTTGCCTTATAGAGTAATACATTTGGCACCGGCCTGTCATTCCATTTGTGCAAATTGCTGCAGTTGCTTGCTGTTAGAGCTCCATTGTCCATTCCTAGGGTGACAATCCATCCTCTCTACCTCGACTTGGCCAGGACTCCCCGAGGTAGAGAGGAATCACCTAGCCTAGCATTAGACTAGCTAGCCCTCCTTGGGCAGATTTATTTTCTTGTATCCTTCTAGGAGACTGCAAATGATGGGAATCCTATCGATAAAGAAAGAAGAGCATAGGCATCGCCTCTTACATCAATAGACCTACTTTTTCAAGATTCAAGAAAGCAAAATGCGAGGTTATAGGCGCAATCAGGCTTTCATTCCTTTAATTAAACGGTCTCAGTTTGATATCTCTTCCTTAGGCCCATAGCGCTGGTCTGGCTTCCGCTCATCCCATGTATGCTGCCCCTAGGCTCACGGGCTTCTTTCCCCCTCCGCATAGAAGAGCTCCCTTTCTTCACTCACAACAACCGCCAGTAGGTTATCGCCCAGGCAGCAGCCTAGCTTGACGCGCCATTAGTCACTTTCAGTGCAGATGAAGGCCCACAAGGAATAGAAAGAGAAACTTTCACGATGAACTCAATTTGCCCAAGTCGAAGAACCTCTGAAGAACCTACCCCACCATCCGGCTATTCCGCGCATAACCTACCAGTAGTAGTTTGATCTCCGAGATCAAGGGGCTCCCTTATTCGGCTTTCAGTAAGCAGAGCGCTACACGCACTTTTGATAACTCGGGCTTGTATAATAAGGTATGGCTTTTTGGCGGGCCCACTATGGCCGGCTGACTCTTACGTATTGGTAGGGCTCCGCTCGGCTATAGTCTAAGTGAGTCCAATGATCATCACAGAAGCGCGAAGGCTGCCCCTCGTATCGCTTGAAAGTCCATCCTACTAACAATGGTACATTTGGCGATCCGCCTACAGTAGACTCTTAGCTCCTACTGGTACGGGTCTTCTATCCGGTCGAGGACCCGCCCATCTCTTGTTGCAATTCTCTTGCTTGATCTACAACGGAATGCCTTTGCTCCCCCGCCTCTATGCCATGACTCAAAGGCCCCGCCTTATTCACCCAAGAATATAGGGCAAATCCGGTGACTACCGAACTCTTTATGGGCCATGCTCTGACTTGACTTTATAGCCTCTCTTTCTTGCTAAGGGGGCGCCACAGTAGGGTCTCCGAGTGAGGAATGGGAGCGAGGTAAAAGAAAGTCGTGTTGCGAGAGAATTTGAGCAAGACGATGTCTAATTAAATCTTACAAAGGTTATTTCTTCAATCAAGAGTGGTTGGCAAGGACTTGTATGTAGTAGTTTTGTAACATTAAGCTTCAATCAATATCAGCTGGGAAAGCAAGCAGGAGCAACGTGAGGTAAGACCGTGGTCGGGTAGGTGGAGAGCGGTGTGCCCTGGCGGATCACATAACATAACTGACAGATGCTTGATTGAAGAAATAACTATTGCTCGAGGATAGTTATGCTGACGGTTGTGCGGCACTCCCGAATAAGAATATGAGGAGGTAGCACGTCCCTATTGTGGTGCGGATTTCGGCCATTGGAAGAACCACGAGTGGTGAGTAGGGCTTGCTGGTCTTGTGTATTCATCTGAGAATGCGAGGGCGCGAAGGATCAAAAAAGGGTCTTTCGGAAAAGGCCCGGCTTCAATCTATTCCTATTCGTTTGTTTGGATATGCAGCTGTACTATCTTGAGGATAAATAGCAAGCTTGTCTTACATTTAGGAACTTGAGAGTACCTCTATACCGTATCTTGACTCTCTCGAGCTTTAGCCAAATCAGACTTCGCCCTTCACTTTAGGTTAGTAAGAAAAAGGGTTCAAGCTAGCGCCTTGCTCAAGAGGTTTAGCAAATGAGCATTCACTTGAGGTTTGCAACCCTAGTTGAAGTGGAATAGTCAAGATGAAAGCAGTTTCATTTCAACAATGCCTCAAGGTTGTTTACTAGTGAAACAGGAATCTCATAGGTGACAAGAAAACCTACAGCAGTGCGAGTGCAAAAGCCTTACAGCAACAGCAGTGCGCTTTCCTCGAATCAGCAAAAGCCTTAGAGCGACGGGCTTGCCCATGAACTTGAGGAAGACATTCAACTGTCAAACATCAATGAAAGCTATAGCTGTGCTCCAGTTTTGCGGGTAAAGGTTATAGGGTTCAGAGCCCTTGGTCTTAAAGGGCAAGGCGACCTTCTTAATTAAATTAAAGAAAACATTCGGGACATAAAAGCCTATGGTAATCTCTAATCTCGTCCTTAGTTGCCGAATTTGTTGAAGGTTTCAATCAACAAGCAAGGGATGAGCGCCTAGCGCTACCAGCCCCAGTTCGTGTTAATAGCGTTAGCCTTTATATATATAGGGCGTTTTCTTGCTGGATCAACCGTAATTTGAAGGTCAAATGAGGCCTCGACGGAGATGAGGGCACTCCTACTCTGACTATAGTTGCGATCTCTAAGCGGGATTTTCAGTCATCCATCCCTAACAAGCAAGGGATGAGCGCCTAGCGCGAAAGCCGTTGCGCGTTAGCGCATACGTTTTCTTGCTGGGTACGTCGCGCAGCTTGGGCAGGCAGGTCCTGTCGTATATCTTGGTGGTCACTCTTCCTTATGACACTCGAATAGATAGATTAATAGGAAGGGGGGTTCCCTAGCTTGCTGCGCTAGGAGAAGAGAACCGTAGGACTGGCAGCATCTCTTTTCACATACCTTATCTTATTTCGTACGCAATTAGATTATGATTATGCAATTCAAGGAGGAATCTTTCCTTTATGGGAGCCTTGTTCGGTATCAGGCTTGGCGGAAGCCAAAGTGGATGGCAGAGTAGTGGAGCGGGGCCGGAATCGGAAGAAAGGGCGCGTTGGCAATCCAGTGGCTCTCCTCCCAACAAGCAAGGGATGAGCGCCTAGCGCTACCAGCCCCAGTTCGTGTTAATAGCGTTAGCCTTTATATATATAGGGCGTTTTCTTGCTGCGGTGATGGAGTAATGACTTGGAGCTAACTTGCCTTTGTTTCGAAACGGAAGGGATACGAACGTCTCGCCTGTCCTAAGGCGGTAGAAACTACAATTAACCCGCAATTGCGATCTCTAATCTCACCCTCCTACTTTATTCCCTCGCTTGAATGCGCCGCTGCACTCGACCTTTTTTTTTTACTGCTAGGCCAGATAA